TGTGTCTAGGGATTCCTGGGGCATGAGTTAAGCATATAGTGGATTTCTCTTTCTTTCGATTGAGCGTCGGTACTTTTTGAGTCTCTCTCCGTAGGCGTGCAAAACAACAGAGCCACTGCTCTTCGGGGCGGTGAAGTGGACAATCCCTTATTCCAGCTTTAGAGGAGCATCTTTGCATGAATCAATACTAAGTCCTCAGCCCGTATGAAGTCCTTCGATTTCGGAGATTAGAGCAGAATAACTCCGTAACGGCGGGGAAGGCTTTCGCCTCGAATCCAAACGATTTCTCGTCTTTTCTTAAGAGATTTATAGTTAGGACTTGATCGAGGGATCAATTTTATCCGGAACATAAAGTAACAAGACCAGAACCCCGTGTGGACTATGAACCAACAAAAAAAAGAGCGTCAGCTCCAAAAAAAGGGATTGTTTGCATTACTAAAATGTAAGAATTTTTTACTCTGAGATCTATTCCAACATTTCCAGAAGAAACCATTAAGCTTTGGTTGAAAGATGCAACGTACATCAAAGATTATCTCTTCAGATTCGTTAATATGTGGATTCCGTTTCCGAATCTTCCGATCTGTTTTTTTCAAGACTACTACTATTGCTAACGTAGTAGGCAAAGTGCTATTAATCGGATGGTCCGACCCCCATCTCGACCCGGTGTCGCAAGGGTATGCGTTGAGGTGGATCTTCTCAAGAAAAAGCCTAACCTAATAGGGTCTGGTTAGGCATGGGAAAAACGAAGGAAGATGGCATAAAATCGTCTATGAGAAAGACCCCACGGAACGATATTGCACGTCTTGTTCCAAAAAAGAAAAGTAAAACTTCAAACTTCGTTCGAAAAAGTCAAGTACAACTGATGCAGCCAACAAAGAGATGTTAAAAAGGACTTTTTCCCTGGGATCTACGAAAATATAATAGAAATGATTGGGTTTACCTGTAATTGGGGATCTCAAATCAAAGGGCTTGACCCGTGGGTCATCCCTCTCCAAAAGAAAAGAAGGACTTGAATAGTAGAAAAGGAAGATGGGCCAGATATGATTTATCTATTTCTAATAGCGCTTCCTCCCCTATCGGGTAGTTATAGCCCTATCTTTGAAGTATAGGAAAAGTCTTTCCATTTCGTTACATACTAGCAGTCTCATCTTCTTCTTATTCCTGGTATGAGACTCCCTATAATTAGAAAGCATGAAAGACATAGTATACATCGTAATGACTCTTCGAATTCGGTTATGCGTGCCTCCGGTGGCCTCTTTCTTCCTGCTATTAGTATCTCCACTCTCAGAAGTCAATCTATATAGGTTGTAAGGGAGTTTACCTGTTCAGGCTTTTCTTCTTCAACTTGGCATTTCTGACTGGTACTGGCTGGGCGAAGTAGGCTCGCAGGTAAAGGATCAGGCCTAGGCCTAACTCTAATGTAAAGGGTACTGGCACTAGAGAAATTACCCTAAGGGAGACTTCTAGTAAGATAGCCCAGAACTCCTACTACTTATAGTTAGTCTACCTACGTCATTCTTTCTTTAATTTAATAAGTCAATATCCCAAGGTCAAACCGAGCAGCTACGCTCTCGTTGGACCTTTCACTTGGATACGATCTAAATTCCACATTCAAGAAAGAACCAGACCAGGCCAACCAAGAGATAGGATCAGATGAAGGAGAGAGAGAACTACTATTGAAAGAAGGCGAATCGCTACTTCTTGTTGCTATAAAATGGTAAAATACTACTTCTTGGACTGTGCCGACACCCGAGAAGACTAATTAGAGATTTGCTAAGCGAACGAGCCTGAAAGCGCTTCTCCTAGCTTGATCTTAAGTCTTATACATTAATTAAGCAATCTGACTTATATGCTCCTCTCCCCTTGCTTTATTACACCGATAACTGCAGATGAAGCGAAGGACATCGATTATCTATTTAGACGAACGAAGAATAAGATAAAGGCAGCTAATTCACCCGCATCTGTTGGAGGAAGGAATGGACAGATACATACATACTTTTTATCCTTTCTCCCATAAAGCTTCCTTTCCTGAATCTTAGCTCTTATCTTTCTTATTTATTCTGACTACTATCACTTTATAAACCGGGCCAGGAGAATTTAACCTTAACGTATCAGGGTAGTACGCCTGGAACAAGAAGGTTCGTCGTACAATTTCGGCGATTACAAAAATAAAGGAGTATATCCCTCTCCCTTAGTGTCTTTCCACTTCCGTCGTTCAGGAACAAACACTTCGCCTAATTCTTTTGAATCCCGGCCCGCTTTTTCCCCACTAACTAATTACGTTACGACCACTGAACAAACTTGGTTGACGAACATAGTTTATGCGCCGCTAATGTAGCGGCTTGTCGAGCATTTGACAAACTCACACCATCCATTTCAAATGGGATTTGTCCTGTGGACACACGAGCAATCCAACCCGTAGGATTTCCTTTTCCTCTTCCCATTCTGACTTCTGTAGGTTTCCCGGTAATAGGGAGATCTGCGAGAACTCTTACCCATATCTTACCATTTCTTCGGAATTGTCCGCTCATAGTACGATGGAATTGCCCAATTATAGCTCGACGCGCTGCTTCAATGGCTCGATATGAAAGACGACCAGCTCTACAACTTTTAGTGCCATATCTTCCAAAACCAAGTCGTGTACCGTCCGGTTTGCAACCCCTACTACATCTGCCTTTACGATATTTACTATATTTCGTACGTTTCGGATATAGCACGTCCCCTTTCTTTTTGACTATAAGAAATCCACACTTTGACACCTGAGATTCCGTAACGAGTAGATACTTCCGCAGGAGCATAATCTATTTTCTGGTTAAATACATTACTAGATGTTTTTCCATCCGTTCTGCATTCAGTTCTAGCTATTTCTGCACCTTCTAATCGACCTGAACAACATATACGGATCCCCTCCACCCCTTTTTTCATTACTAATCGAATATCCTTCACTATTTGACTAAAAATGGAGCGAAATGATCTTGTTTTGTTCCTCGGTTGAAAAGAGATATCTTGAGCAATCGGAGAAGCACTTTGATAAACAGATTTGATCTTGACCGACTCAATTAAGGTATTAGTCTTTGTTCTATTAGACAACAAAGATCGCATTTTTTTCACTTCGTTCAAATAAAAGTTGTACCCGTACGGAATTCTTCTGTTTCTCAGTATGATCTCTATCATCATCTCTATTCCCTTTATCAATTCTCCTATCCCACCTAGGTCTATGAATTTATCTATCAATTCCATTACCTTATCCTTAGCCATGAGGTTCCAACATTTTTTCCTTAATTTTCGTAGGAGTTGTTCCCGGGCAGACTCAAAAAAAAGGTTCTTATACACCCCAACCCCGTCCCTTGGAAAGAAAAAGGTAGCACCGAAGAAAGGAAAGAGCGAGATGGTGGTTTTTGTTGTTCCCGCGAAGCGAGGATGATTCGACCAGCGAATGAAGTGGGTCAACTTTTTGTCTTCGGCCAAAAACTTTTTCTCGCTGGTCGAGCTTTCGACAAAAAAAGCGAAACGTATTCTCTTATCTAAGCTTCTTCCCTGTGCATTAGCTCCCCCCATGGTAGATGGTTCAACCACGCCCGGTTCCACGAAATGATTGAGAACTACGACGGGGTCGAAATGCATTTGGTTCTTTGTCTTCAATAAGTATTGCATGACCGAATAATTCAAGGAAGGGCGCACCGCAGGGAGGGTCCTTTTAAGTGGATGACTCGTCGGGCTGTCGGAGGGGGACTTCTTTGACTTCTTTGAGAAAAAGAACTTGAATAACTTCGTTTTTCTGAAGGAGTCGTCATTTAGGAGGGCTATGTCATTTACAAGCCCGGCGTATTTCGGATGCTTGAAGGCCCCGCTGACCCGAAGTGATTTAGAAAGATTCTTCTTTATCGATGGTGATCGGTCATGGTATCCATAGCGTTGCTTCTTTTTCGGCCAAATCCTGATTTCGTTTTGCTTCTCCTGGTCGTCGAGCCTGATCGACTCGACTCTTTTCCCTGCCCCCCGGCCTCTCACTTCGTTTCGTTCTTCTTCTGTACCGTCGCTTGAATGAAGACACCCGATCGGCCCGACTTTACCAAATGCCCACCACTGGCCCTTCCCCTTTCCGGGTCTGGATTTTTCGCGTCGTTTCTGTCGTCGTGGTCGACGGGGAAGAAAGAAATGAATGAATGTTCTTTTGGGAAAATGTAGAATAATACACCTACCGAGACGAAAGCCAAAGGTGAGTCTAGTAGGTGGACGTATCGAACCGAAATAAGATCTAAGATTGACATCTTGATACACTGATTTACCATAATAATAAATAGAGTCAATGCGGACTCCGCCGTGGGAAGAGCCGCTTCTTTCTTGCTTGATAGGGGGGCTTCCATTCACCAGCGCAGACTAAAAGTGCTCTCCGAACCGTGCTGGATAGTCACCCATCACACGGCTCTCAAACCCAACCTGTGGTGGATCCCGGGTGACAAAGTAAAAGCCTTTGATCCTTTGCCCCATACTTTGAGATGCTCCTCCCCGCCGATCAAGCAGCGACGCTGCTCTTAGCTTTAAGCCGCTATCGTTCGGTTCGGATAAGTCAAGTCCCTTCGGTCAGTTCGCTCAGGTGATCCTCCCTTATCTTCCCTAACGTTCAGAGTTGTTCTGGTTTGAGAAAGGAGCACCGGCCGAGCGCCCTGAATGAATAAGAAATTGACAGCAGAGGTAATTGCAGATTCTTATTCGAACGAGTTGAAGCTAACAACATGTCGATTACACACCGGGGGTTGGTAAGAACTGAGGGACAATGCCCCTCTAACCTAAGTGGGCCTACCTGCGAAGCAACTGGTACTTGAGCGGGCGGGGGGGGGCGGTTTGGTTTCGTGCAAGGCCCTCGCAGCAGGAAGAGGCAGTTGTCATTTGAAAGAAAACGCTCTTTGTTTGTATAAGGTTCCAAACCTTCGCACCCTGATGAAAACTTTCTTTTCTATCTTATTAGTAAAGCCTAAACGTCCTTATTGAAGCCTAGCTAACGAGAAATCAAAGCGATAACGCACCTTTCCTAAGATTAGAATCGAAATAGAAGAGAAGGCCTTTCTTTCTCAAAGTCAACTTTCTCCCTTCCCTTCTTGCTTTAGAAAGATTGCAGCTAGCGTGCTGGACTAATATAATAGAAAGTCAAGGCTCTTATCCTGTTCTACGAATCTACAACTCTCTTTACTGAGCGAGACTCCATCTATATCCCTACTAGTGGTTATTCTTTCCAGGCCATTTGTTTGACAGCTTAAACTAGACCCCACTTTCGATTAGATAGGTTTCGGTCTTAATCAAGATAGGTCAAGGGCGCGTCGGAACGGTCGGTAGCTACTTAGTCTCATCCGAGAGTCTAATCTCCTTGTACTGCTTTTTTTCTTTTTCAAAGAAAAAAGGTCGATTTAGGCTCCTTCCCTTCCACCGCATAGCTGCGGTAGCAGGTACTACGAGCCCTCTGTCCCACGCATTTAACCGGCTCGCGTGGTTCACCGGTTCCACCGAAAACTCTCATTTGTTGAAGCGGAGCATAGTGCGCTTTAGGCGCCGAGCGAGAAAGGTCTCTTCTTTCGTTTCGGTTTATTCACTGATCTGAAACTTAGCACTTGTTTTCTTATTGATTCCAGGGGCGGCGGCGTTCTTGAATGAAGTCTATCCGAACCGAATTAGCACTTCTCAGATCAGGCGAGGCCTCTCCAGCGGAGCTGGGCGCCGGGGCCCTGGCTGCACTAGCGATTGGCACATAGGGGAGTGGTTGCCCGGCTTTCTCGGCCTGGTATCCTGCACCTCGCGTTCATGATATCTACATTCAACTGTGCCCCGGAGACACGGTCGAAGCACGCCCGCCCAGTGTGCTTCTTTCACGACATGCTCTGGTCCCGGGTGTCTTCCAGTGGTCTTCTAGCGTTAGAAGAAGTCGTGTCCGTCCCGGACATCTGCAACGCCCTTCCCCGCCTTTTTTTTTTTAATCTGGGGTGAAGGAAAAGACTGACCCCTTCGGTGACTTTCGCGGTCGCCCTCACTGAACCGACTTGAATCTGAACTACGATTCAGATCAAGTCTTACCGAAATCGGATTTCCTTTTCGTGCCATATGCGCTTAGACTTTACTTTTTTCCCTTTTTTATTCCCGGTCCAATATTAGTTCTCGAAGATCTTCGTTTCCGTGTAGAAGCAAACTCTCCAAATTGATGACCTCCTTCAGTGATCTTACAACGAACAGGAGTTTTTCCATTGTAAATTCGTACGGAGCAATCAACGAATTCCGTCAAAATAGAAGAAGATGTGACCCAATTTTCCTGTGAAAAAGAAGATCTCTCTTCTTCTTCATTCTCAACAGGAATGCATCAACAAAACTTCCCTTCCATATAGATCGTCGTGGCATGAACTCATAATTTATTCGCTTCGATTCCGCCCCTACTTCAATTAAAGCTAGCTCCTACTCCTCCTTCATCGTCGTTGGTCCTTTTTTTACATTGTATAGTGAGAAAGCTCACCCCTGCCTTTAGATGAGATCTTATATATGATTCTCGTAAACCCTAGGAGCCTCTTTTCCTTCTGCCCAGCTCCCCGAAAACAACGTTCGACTTGCATGTGTTAAGCATATAGCTAGCGTTCCTTCTGAGCCAGGATCAAACTCTTCTTTTGACTAGACTATGAAAAAATACGGGTTATATTCTATCTGGTAGAGTCAACAGAATGGAGTTCCTTGTCTGTAACTCAAGAAAGTGCATCTCTTTCTCTGCCATTCCTACTTTCTTGATAGTTATAACCTATTAAGAAGGTAGGTTCAGTCCAGGAGGCTAGTTTGAAATGAAACCCGGACTCGCTGAGGTTCACACACCTTTCTTTATGAAATTACACAGCAAGCTGGAAGCTTGGTACTAATAGCCTCTAGAGTATAGAGGGGCTATGGAGAGGCGCGCAACTGTGCTTCCTCGCTTCGCCAAGAAAAGCACTTCTTCCTGGTTGAAGGGCGCGCTACAGGCCTACGCTTGTTCCTGCGCGAGAATTTCCGGCTTTTTGGCCGTATCTTGCTCCTTTCTTTCGCCTCAGTAGTGAGCGCTGCTAGATCTGATTCAACTGAATATGGGACTTGGATATGCTCTTGCTCCCGGCAGATATGCTGGGCGAGATAGTGAAAAAGGGGAAAGTAGAGTCCCCTAGAAACGTACAGGCAACCACTGCTACCTGTGCTGCTTTGTTCGTATAGATATGATGATCTCCTACCTCGGCTGGAACTTGCCTCTGCTTAGGGTATGAAGCCCCCAAATCTAGGCGAGGTGATGGCTCTCACTTTTTTTGCATTTTTCTTATACCTCGCCCGGACAGCGGCGAATCTTAACGCGCGCTGCCCGACACACAACACAAAAAGAATTGCGATTTACTGAACGCAGGCGCTTACTTCTCACAGATTCTTTTTAGTCTTTTTCGGCACACTCGTGGAGTTCGCTCGAAGTCGTCGCGAGCTCTACGTTTGAAGCTTCAACACAGTCACTCCTTAGTAGCTCGTTGCTACAACTTCTCTTTGGCTCGCCCCTATCTCTAAAGGGGCTTACTCACTTCACTCACTCTCGTTCAGTAGCGACACCTGGAACTCCACTTCCCAGATTCAAGGCAAAGGAAGAATCAAGGTAGTCAGCCTCTTTCCTCTATCTTGTGCAAGGATAGCTGTCCAAAGATTGAAAGCCAGTAGGAAACCAGTCAGCTAGCTAAAGTTAGAAAGTTCATAAGTAGCCTAGCTGCACATTAATCGTATATAATAGAAATAGTATGCCACACTTTCCTGTTGATGGTGAGTGAAAAAGAGGAATCTGGACTTGCCCCTTGGGCTGGGCAGGACATCCCGGTCAGCACCGAACAATGGCGTTGCTTGGCGCTCGATTTTATTGGCCTCAGATGAAAGCGGAAAAGAAGCGACTTGAACACATCCTTCAGCGGGAAGCCCGATGGAATGCTTTCACGCCCTAAGAAGGAGTCCCGCAAAGAGAAGAGGTTGCTTCGCTTCCTAAGAATCATTCCCCTAAACCTAAACTTGCTCACTACCCCGGCTAACAACCGTCTTAAAGTGAGATTTGAATTCAGTTTCTCTTCCGGCTCGCTATCAATCTAAGTATCAATGCAATGTCTTTCTTATATATTTCATTTTTTAGCGATATATCCCTGTGACTGGTCTTACTAAGAGCTGCTACTGGGTTTGCTTACTACAGACCCTTACGATAAAGCACTTGAAAGCAGGAGTGACCTTCCCTTACTCTGACTATTATGCCCAAGGCTTGCTTTTCTATTCCTTCCTTTTAGCACGGATTGAGTTAGATAGCGCCTACTCATTCGCTGGAAAAGGCTAGTTACCTTCTCTTCATTCTCTTGAACCTCGAACAAAAAAAAGATCTCGCCATCAGCTCGACTAAGAGTTCCGAATCAAAAAAGTCAACTGAACTTGACTTAAGACGAAGGAACCGAGTGCAAAAAAAAACCGGTTTCGCTTCAAACTACTAGTAATTAAGACTAAAAGTAAGGAAGTCCTTTTCTTGACTTGGCCTGCGTTCATTATACCTACCCCCTTTTTAAAGAACTTTATTTCAATCTCAACAAAGAAATGAAAGCATAACTCTTTGCTTGTTGTCCTCTTACTTACTCAATTGTGGAGGTCTCTCGGGTGTCTGATCCGATCAGTCTCGTGATGAATAGAATTCCGATCTTCCACTAAGAAAGGTCTCGTCACGACAACTCAATTTGTCCGGTAAACTACTAGGGGCTCCCCATGGTTTAGTAAAAGGGAGGGGAGATTTGCTCCTCATCCGGGGGTTCATTTCATTCATTATGAACTCAAAAGTGAAGGTCTTAAAAACTTCATAGAATTCATGATCGGCCATTCCATTTGTGCTTTCAGCAAGTAGGCGACGCGAATCTATTTCTATGCTTCAATCGGATACCAATTGCTTGGATGCGTTTGAAGCCTCGAGATGACTTGCAGAAAAAAAGCTTTCTAGGTTTGTCTTCTGTCTCCGTAACAAATGGTCCATTTATTGATGGGCGAACGACGGGGATTGAACCCGCGCGTGGTGGATTCACAATCCACTGCCTTGATCCACTTGGCTACATCCGCCCCTACCCCCGCACAGGTTTCAGTCTCTATCTACGATCAGATCCTTTCTGAACTCCCCTATGACCGCTATCAAAGAGAAGCTTTTTCCTATACTATAGTTGCAAGTCTATTGTTCTCTTTCCGAATTAAGTGAAACAAAGCTTCAAACAAAGAGGTTGGGCTGTTCACTTCATTGATTTGACTGAACTTGACTTAAGATTAAAGAGAGGGGCCGGGCGGGCAGTAAAGGCTCATTTAGTAGACAGCGAGCGAGCAGCAAGCACCTACTCCTATCAAAATGAAAAGCAGCAAGCTGAACTTGAATTGAAGAAGCGAGCCTCTATCAGAGAAAGGAAAGCCGTTGCGCGTTAGCGCATCCGTTTTCTTGCTCGTTAGCGCCCTTCCTTCAGCTGGCTTCGCCTTATCTATTCATCTCTTTTTTCAAATGGAGATTTAGGGATCTCTCTTGTTCATAGATCTTGAAACCAGATCTATCCCCGGAAGAACCAACACTTAAAGGGTGTAAGCAACGGAAGGTTCTCACCCTGTCCCCGATATTGTTCTCCGACGATGTCCCCTGGGCGAAAGGGGACACCATTCTCTTTCTTTCTTCAATCGTTCCGATCAGGACAAGTGGGTTGGTTCGTTTCGTCCTCCTATCTACGCAATTCTCTGTCTTCGTTCGTGATCATGTTGGGCGAAAGGTAGTTGTAGAGGAGCGGCTGTGAAAGGGCTCTTCCCCCCTTTCCATTGAAGTAGGGAGGGCTTCCTTCCCCACCATTCCGGCCTATTATTGATAGGGATTTTACCGATGCTGAAGGTAGCTTGCTTACCAAGCCACCCACTTGAGAAGCTGGTCGCTAGAAAGAAGCGACGAGGAAGCGAAGCTGTCTACGAAGCTTTGCTTCTCCCCCTGTAGTCGTAATACTAGGCTCGTCGCTACTTTGATTCAAAAGGTAACCGATGGTTCCCGACTTTCTCTGGTTTCCGCAACCGTAACCATTTTTCCGATTACATAAACCTTTTTTTTGAATAGCGATACGCTCTAAAAAAAGTGAAGGATAAGCAACCATTCTAGAAGCGGTAGCTTCCCGCCTCCTTCATTCCTACTGCCTCCTTCGGTGATAAGTTCCCTTCCTTTTTCTAAAAAAAAATTCCTGATTGGTCTGCTCAGCAAACGTACAAAGTGGACCGCTGTTTGGCTGACCCCCTTCTTCCCATTCGGGTTGGGTTGACCCAGAAGTACAGTAAGAAGGAATGGAACCGCTTGAGAGTCGTCTGAAGTTCACACTTGGGTAAAGACGACTGACTTTGGAAACGGAACACGAACCAATTTAAGCTATTCCGGCTTCTTATTGAGCGTAGCGAAATCAAGGTTTATGAGAAAGTCAGCGAAGTTTCTATGATGTTCTACCTTTGCGTAGTCTCGGTCCACAGTGACAGTGGAAGGCTCCGCACCTGAGCCTCGTTAGACTCAGCAGAAGTGTAAGGTGTAAGTGAAGAGAATAGAAGAGATGAAGTCCGCCCCTTAGCCTAGTCTATATCCACAGCTGACGCAACTCCGTACCGACGTCTCACTACTACTTAATTAATTAACGGCTAAACTTTTTCATAACCTGAGCTTTCCTTAACCAGTTGACCCTACTTCGTAACCTTAGCCTCCCTTTCTTTATAGTTCGACTAAGTGACTTCGTAACCGAAACCTACTTTTTTTCTTACTGTAGCATAGGCCTTCGCCACTTCAAACGGGCGCTTCGCCCCTCTTTTTTTTTTTTATTAGAAAGAGCGGGGCCTTACTTATTCAGGGGGGTGGGGGAACCCGTAGGAAGGGGGGACGAACCGCCGAATTTACATCTGAAATCGCCAACATGAACACAAACGAAATCTTGAATTTCGTATAGAAAGAAAACGAACCACTTCTATTCTCGGAGCCCACGGAGCGGTATATGAAGAATGGCTTTTTGGTCCCTTTCGTCCAGTGGTTAGGACATCGTCTTTTCATGTCGAAGACACGGGTTCGATTCCCGTAAGGGATAGGTACTCATTCCCGGCCGCTTTCAGTTAGTGTTCATTGCTGAGTGATCGCTCGCTATCTGGCTGGAAAAGGTGGTCCGGAAGCTTCCTCTCTCCCAGCAAGCAAGATGAGATCACCACTTCTCTCGGACTTCCTTTACTTCGTAACCTTAGCTTTAGATGTCCTTTCATAGATTATCGAACCTCCGACAGACATAATATCCATGCATGCGTTCTTTCTCTCCTCCCCTCAGCCATAGAGTCATCTTTCCCCCTTTTTTTTTTTTTTTTTAGGCATTGAACCCCACCGCTCCGTGGGGTGCTGAGTGGTGTCCTCCCCTCCCTAATACCTAATACATAGTTCCGTCTATGGAGCCTAAAGCTTCAACCATGGCATAGCAGTAAGCAGTAAGTTGGCCTAGTCTCTCGGCCAGCCTTCGCCTTCTTCAGTGGCCAAGTTGAAGCGTTCAACGGTTCTTCGGCCTACCACCTTTATCAAGGTTGAGCTTGTTTAATTGAAGCTAATGCTATGCTGCCCTTCCCTTGTTCAAGAGAAAGCGAGGACTTTATTTTAGCTACCGGCCCAAACAAAAGAGATTAGCCTCTTGATCGATCGATTGATTGGATCGAAGTACGAAGGGCTTGATTGAAGTGTGAGATCAGCCCAAGACTAAGGCCGAGCAACTAGCTGCTGCAGGATTGGACGTCTATCTATCTCACCACGCTCCCCTACTCCTATAAAGGCCGGCAGAAGGAAAGCTCGTTACCGCAGCGCTCGTTCACCCCTTCGGCTTCTTCCATTCAAAAAGGTAGTTTTTTTTCTTATTGGCAAATAGCGTCTTGAAGTGAAGCGAAGGCATTATTGAAGGAAAGAGATGGCGGGTCGGTCAAGTGCATTCGCTATTCGATTCCATCCTCGATCCCACCAAATTGATATTCAAAAGTTTGTATCTCTTCTTTACTTTTAAGTGACAAGGGGGTGACAAAGTTCTCTATGTCGCCGTCTCATCAATGAGCGTAGATTGATAGAGATGGCTTTTGTGCCGGTCAATCTGTATCCCATTCTTCAGGTATAGTTTTCTTTGATCACAGATCGACAGTCCTTTCTCCCCCTTTCGTCATAAGGCGTGGTCTGACTCTGAACCATTCCTGTGTTTAGGTCCCTACTAAGCATAATTCGTAAACTATGCAATGGCTATTTGAATACTTTTCAAAAAGTTTCTAGCAAAGCAAAAACAATTAGAAACGCCCTTACGAGGTAATTCTGAGTGAAACTACTCGTGTTAGCATGGAAGTCAGCCCGCTGATTCCATTCTGCTACTAGGGTTCCAAACCTTCCCCTTAGCTCTATAAAGACCTTTCCAACTCAAGAGATGCTAAAGCTATTGTTAATTGGTCTTTCTAAGTCGGAAAGAGGGCTTTGGGCAAAGAGCAACTCGAAAGTACTTGACTTCAGTCCCAGTACTGAAAGACGTGACTTCAGGAGTGGATTTCGGAAGGAAAGACTTCGTTTACTTCCTGCAAATTGCTTATGTAAGAACTAGTAGAAAGAAAGGAATTTTGAACTAAATAAGGCAGCATTGATAGACCGTTGAATGAGAATGCTTGAGTGGGAATCGTCTTAGCAACTGGCTATAGACATGACTAAAAGCCGCCGGGAGAGGAGAGACAATCTTTCATGAGAGAGGGACGAGCGAGTGAGAGATTGGGAAAAAAAGAGGTAGGCCTTCTGAGCGGTCATTTAGGGGCCTTGTTAGCGAGCCATCATTCTTCCCTAAGCTGCCAGAGTCCGATCGAAGCGAGCAAGAGATAGAGGAATCATCGCTCATAGATGTGAATTGAGAAAGCAAGCCCTAATTCTTTTTCATCTCCTCGGGCAAGACCAATTATAAGTCGACGTCTTAACCTGACTTCCTAAGCTCAGTTGATTGTTGAAGCAGTAGCTCTGGATCGAGAGCAGGATGCTTACCGTGGGTATTATGAAAAGGGGAAAGGCTTTTTTTATAGAGAGAGGTATAGGAGAATGGAAGACCAAAGAGACCCAACTCATATCGTACCAAGAACTTGCCATTGACCTGATCAAGCGCTTTAGGGAGATCACCTTCACCCATGTTCCGAGAATAGAAAATCGCTTGGCTGACTCGCCAGCCCTTATGGAATTCATACTCAGCCGCTCTAGTACACATGCTAGTACACCGAAGCACAGAGTCGCTTGTCATCGACATCCGAGCCACAGAGAGCCCTTCCGCCGAACGGGACTCATTTCTCTTCTTGGATGAAGACTATCGGGAGTTGGAACATGATGAACTATCACCAGTCAAGACGAGGAAGATTACGAGGACGATGGGAACCATGGTATTATTCTTTATACAATTACCTCAAGACGGGTTCATACCGGAGTACGCCACTCGTGGTCAGAGGAGAGCCCGGAGGGAACTTTCCCGACGATTTGTGATCTTGGGAGATGTCCTTTACAAAAGGTCACTCGCCCTTCCGAAATAAGGAGCACACATTGTTGAACAAGCTCATTCAAGTGGGTGCGGAGGACACGTCAACAGCCAAATGCTTGCCAAGAAAATCATGAGGCAAGGCCCCCTATTAAAAGTAAGGGTGTCAAGAGATGTCAGAAATGTCAACTCCTTTGATTTGATGGAATTTTCTTTCAAAATGCTGCATCATGTCGAATGGCGGGTCCATCGTCTATCCCCAAGGTAAGACCCCGAATGAAAAAAACGTACCTTCGAAGGCATGATTGCTGCGATCAGGAGCTGCTTAACATCATTGAGAACAGGAGATCAGAAGATTTGGTGGAGGATAAAGTCAAAAGTGAACCAACACTGGGATCTGATCATAGCCGCCGTGAAGTGTTTGGATGCAAAGGCGATGGTTTTTAGATTCGGCAAACATGAGATGTGTCCTGCACGAAGTACATCGAATTTTGGAGATATCCCGTAATGTCCTTTTTGTACCTAGATAAGGACGACCTCGAGAGAGCAGACGACCAGTAGAGTAGGTGCTCCATCTCGTTCCTGCTGCGTAGGTCTAAGGTAATTCACAGTGCTAGCAGATCATAAGTACGGAAGTGGGCCCTCACCCTTCTCTAATAGGGGCAGTGCTACCTATAGAACGGGAATGTTCATCCTCTCTTAAAGTCCGTTATGGATTTCAAGTCGGGAATAGAGCTGTGGTAAGCAATATAGATCGCCCCTGACTCTCTCTCTATAAAAAAAAGCCCTTCTTAATTCTTAACTTAATAAGGCTTCGGCCCTATGGAGTAAAGGGAAGTGCAGATCTGGAGTGTTTGGACGAGAAATAAAGGCTTTGCAGCAAGCGGAGTTGTACCGAAATTCAATTTTCCGGGCATACGAGAAAAGAGTCCAGCCGAGCATATTTGTTTGCTAGTTTCTTGATCCCGGAAATCTTGTACTCAGAGTCACGGATAAAGTGGACTACCCAGCGCCTTTGATACTTGGTGGATGACCCCCCGTTCTTTCTAGTGGCTTTTTCCCGTCCCTTTTGGGACCATTCACCCTTTTCCCAACCAAGCATAGGTAGAAGCCCTCTTTCCCATACACAACGACGGTTCCAAGCAAGATGAATAGTTTATAGTCGACTCAATATCATATCGGCGAAATCCCCCCATTTCATATCTTTAGTACCTATTCTCTTGTAGTGCACCCTTCATCGAAAGAGTAGGCGGTTGAAAGACCCACCTCTGAATAAAGCCTTTAGGTTGGGAGATCTCAAAGGGGAACCTCGCTTAGCTTATCAGTCCCTGTATTATTCAACTCATCTGTCCACTTATCTTGTCCAAAGCAGAAGGAATTTTGAAATCCTTTGTTTCGAAGGTAATCCGCCAGTCTCTAGACTGGAAAAGATTCAATCCACTTGTTGGCCTGCTTCTATGTCCTGTAGCTTCTAAGGCATTAGCTTCAAAGGGGCTTGTTGGCCCCCTTCTTAGCTCTTGATGTCTGCTTTAAGCTTCGTCGAATAAGGCCCGTAGCTTACAACATCTTATGAGAAGGGCCTGTAGCTCGATACAATTTAAGGCCAGTTGCGTACTTGCTAGAGACGGATTCCGCCATTCCCTGAAACATCAGGGCCCAGCTTGAAAAAGATTTGGATGTGGATGAGAGAGAGCATCTTTTTTATATATCCCCAAAATGAGAGCTATTAGATGAGAAGAGACTTCGCGCCATGGAACATGCCCAGGTCTACCAGAAAAGGGGCTTTCAAGTGAATTCCAAAATAAGGTAATATAGAGAAAGGTCAACATAGGAGATAAAGTCTTGAAAAAGATTCTTTCCGGACGTGAGCCTCACCCAAGAGGGAAACTCCATTTTGTGCTCGATCTCTTCTGTCATGCATCATGGCTGGGTGAGTTGTCCCATTGCGAATGAACCTCCGTGCTTCCAATCTGGTCATGCACTTCTTTAAGATGTGGAACCTGGGAGCTTTCCTCTTATAAATAGGGCTAAATCTTTCGTAGGGGGGTAAGGATGGTGCCGAGGTCTTAATAGAAAGCGGTTGATAGTCCCGTCTGCTAGGCTTTTCCGAACTTACCTTCGCCTTTCTATCTCTTAGTTAAGGGGGTTTCAGAGAATCATCCGAACGAGATACGGTTGTCAAATGGGGGAAGAGGAACGAGAGGCGTCCCTAAGCTTTCCGGCTCACTAGTAGGTGACGAGGGGATTCAAAAAAAAGGGCTCATTTCACCTGCCCATGCATTCGTTCGGATCCATTCTTCCTTCTTTACCTTTCCACCCTTACTAGCTAATAGGGCTTACTAAAAAAGCGAATTTGCCTCTTCCTGGTAATGAATTAAGCGGCAGCGAGGAGGTCCGGTTCCATAGTGATTTCGTCTGCTTTTGGAACTTAGATTCCTAGGGACAAAGAAAGTGACTTCGGACTTTTGAATTCTCAGAACCTCCTTCGAATTAAAGAACTTGAGAGGGTCTCACAGGCATCTCTCTTCGAGCGGCAGTGCAAGCTCGGATGGTGTTAGCGCTGGCAGAAAGTCCTGGATTAGTTTGTACCGGTGTAGGTCCCTGAGTGGTGACTTGTCCCCCTTGATGTTGTGGCATTGGATTAGTATAGATCCCCAGTAGCTTCAGTGACATTGGCGTAAGGTATGCCTTAACTTCGTTCCAATTGATAAGATTTTCATCTAGATGACATCACGCAAAGTATGACACTCTTCGATGGTACGGCCTGCGTATCGGTGAAATGGACAGAACTTTGAATAGTCGAGACCAGGAGGCCAGGGGAGTGGTTTATCTCTGGGCAGAGAAAGGGTTTTACAGGTCAGAAGGATGGAGAATAGGGTAGGAATGGGTAGGGCTAATGGCGGGTAGTGAGCTCTATTGGGTCCCCTTGGGAGCACCTTGTTGCTGCTGAGGATCATAATTGGCCGGAGGCACAGCGTTGTTATAAGCGGGTCTGGGCGGAGCTTGCGCTGGGTTTTTCGGTTGCGATTGGGTAGGAGGGTTTTGAGGTTGTTAAGTGGGGGACGGCCCCGGCCCCCTGGATGGCTTGCTGATTCCGGGTGCTCTGTTGTCTCTGTGCATTTAGCTGTGCTTGAACCGCGTACTTGGAGCTGGACTCTTCCCAAAGAGACGACGACCTTCTTCCCGTTGCTCTATATCATTGTTCCTCCTGATCACTCCGGCGAGCCTGTGCTCATCGGCCATCCCTTCGGGTTCTTCAGTTTCTAACACTGCAAACCGAGAGCCCTTATTATTGCTTATTGCCATCATGTTCTCGCTCACCTCCGTGAATTCCCCTTCTCTGATTTCAATTTATCACTCCGCGTCGTCCCCTTTTCTGACCTATCATCCAAGGACCATTTTTTTGTGAAGGTTTATTTACTACAACATTTTGCTTCTCTTGCTCTGTATCAGTTCTCATAGCATCATTATTGTCCTTCCCCGCACTCGTGTCGGTTTGATTTCAGTCCGTTGTAAACATGACTCGGATCTGTGACCGAATTTACCGCATTAAAAAGAAATCAAATGGATAAATACTCAATTCTCTGAATTCTTTTCCCTAATCTAATTGAACTTTAGGGACCAAAGGCTTGTTCAAATTAATTTCAACGCTTATGCGTGCAAATTTTCCCCTTGTCTTTCTGGCTGTATGTTCGTCGACTCGCACTGTTTTACCCACCTTATTAACAATTCGAGTAAGAATCCTCCTGCTAAAGTACTCAATTGGAAGTTCAGGGAGGCTCATCCATGATTGGGAATCGGAATGTAGGTACTTGACTGTATGCCCCTCCATTGATTTCATTGCATTCATTCATTATTTGTTTGATTCTTCGGGCTTCTTCCGGTCCGCTTTAAATAATTTCCCTATACTCTCAGTATTCCGAAGTATGTTCCTCCTTTCGTGGTTCTTCAGG